GTGTTTTGAATGCATTTACTTTGAATTGGTATTTTCTCCACCATAATTATCATCCTAATTATTGTGAAGAAAGATTCACAATAATTCCACTGGGACAATTTATTTGTGAAAATGTATGTATGGCAAAAAGCAGACCCCATCTAAAATCGGGTCAAGTTATAATTGTTCACATTGACTCTGTAGTAATAAGATCGGCCAAGCCTTATTTGGCCACTCCAGGAGCAACCGTTCATGGTCATTATGGAGAAATCCTTTCCGAAGGAGCTACATTAGTTACATTTATATATGAAAAATCGAGATCTGGTGATATAACACAGGGTCTTCCAAAAGTGGAACAAGTGTTAGAAGTTCGTTCAATTGATTCAATATCGATAAACCTAGAAAATAGAGTTGAGGGTTGGAACGAGTGTATAACAAGAATTCTTGGAATTCCTTGGGGATTCTTGATTGGTGCTGAGTTAACTATAGTGCAAAGTCGTATCTCTTTGGTTAATAAGATCCAAAAAGTTTATCGATCTCAAGGGGTGCAGATCCATAATAGGCACATAGAAATTATTGTACGCCAAATAACATCAAAAGTATTGGTTTCAGAAGATGGAATGTCTAATGTTTTTTCACCCGGAGAACTAATTGGATTGTTCCGAGCAGAACGAACGGGACGCGCTTTGGAAGAAGCTATCTGTTACCGACCCGTATTATTGGGAATAACGAGAGCATCTCTGAATACTCAAAGTTTCATCTCCGAGGCCAGTTTTCAAGAAACTGCTCGCGTTTTAGCAAAAGCCGCTCTCCGCGGTCGTATCGATTGGTTGAAAGGCCTAAAAGAAAACGTTGTTCTAGGCGGTATGATACCTGTTGGTACCGGATTCAAAAGATTCGTGAAAGGCTCAAGGAAACATAAAAAGATGCGTTTGAACAGCAAAAAGAAGAATTTATTCCAAGGGGAATTTAGAGATAGAGATATTTTATTCCACCACAGAGAGCTATTTGAGTCTTGCATTTCAAGAAATTTCTATGATACATCAGACTAATTTTTTCTAGGATTAAATGATTCCTAAGACCTAAGAGCAGATTCATTTTTTTTTTTTATTTTTAATTAATCGTGGTCCTGTGATTTGTTCCATGTGATTTATTAATAGTAATAAAGAAAATAAGGAATGGAATAGAATGAAATTAATTGCTTGGATCATATATCAACATCCAATCTACGGGAAAAGATAAGGTTCCGTCGGAACAATTATTTATTTCAGGGTACCCCCTCTCTCTCTTTCTTTAGTTTGAAAAAGAAAGAGAGAGAGAGGAAGTGTGGGTAGAAATGATAAAAAGATATTGGAACATTAATTTAGAAGAGATGATGAAAGCGGGAGTTCATTTTGGTCATGGTACTCGAAAATGGAACCCAAGAATGGCCCCTTATATCTCTGCAAAACGTAAAGGTATTCATATTACAAATCTTACTAGAACTGCTCGTTTTTTATCAGAAGCTTGTGATTTAGTTTTTGATGCAGCAAGCAAGAGAAAACAATTCTTAATTGTTGGTACCAAAAATAAAGCAGCGGATTCAGTAGCGCGGGCTGCAATAAGGGCTCGGTGTCATTATGTTAATAAAAAATGGCTCGGCGGTATTTTAACGAATTGGTCTACTACAGAAACGAGACTTCAAAAGTTCAGGGATTTGAGAATGGAACAAAAGACCGGTAGACTCAACCGTCTTCCGAAAGGAGATGGGACTCGATTGAAGAGACAGTTAGCTCACTTGCAAACATATCTGGGCGGGATTAAATATATGACAGGGTTACCCGATATTGTAATACTCGTTGATCAGCAAGAAGAATATACGGCTCTTCGAGAATGTATCACTTTGGGAATTCCAACCATTTGTTTAATTGATACAAACTGTGACCCGGATCTAGCAGATATTTCGATTCCAGCGAATGATGACGCTATAGCCTCAATCCGATTAATTCTTAATAAATTAGTATTTGCAATTTGTGAGGGTCGTTCTAGCTATATACGAAATTCCTGATTAATAATAAGATAAAGAAAAAAAAATAATAAGATAAACAAATTATTTTGTGAACTCCATATATTTATGGATATAGAATCAGTTACTGTTTGTCAATCGTGCAAAAGAGATAAAAATAACTAGCTATATTATGTGATTTGTTGGTATCTAAAATATACAATTAAACTAGACAATTTTAGTAGGCAAATAAAAAAAAAAACGATGGTTGAATCAAAATAATTACTTTTCAAGTTTTCTTTCTTTCAGGAGGTAGTATGAATGTTCTATCATGTTCCATCAACATCCTAAAAGGGTTATATGATATATCTGGTGTGGAAGTAGGCCAGCATTTCTATTGGAAAATAGGAGGTTTCCAAGTCCACGCCCAAGTACTTATTACTTCTTGGGTTGTAATTGCTATCTTATTAGGTTCAGCCATTGTAGCTGTTCGGAACCCCCAAACCATTCCAACGGGCGGTCAGAATTTCTTCGAAT